ACCTGAGATCATGGAGTTGGAATAACATTCTCATTCATCAAGAACTGTTCTTCCATACTGTCCTATGGGAAAGAAAGACTGTAGGACTGTAGCCATCTTCGGGTCGGGAAAGGGATGCGAAAGCCCGAAAGGTTCATCAAGCAGAGGAAAGAGAAAAAGCCAAAGCATCTCCCGAAACTATCTCATTATCCAAACCATGGCGTACTATGCCCGGAAAAAAGAAGGAAGAATCTCCGATTGACTCCCATGAATTCCTGCCTCCGCGTTGTATATAGAATTTAGGTAACAAACGCGGGATATCCTGTTAATACATAATGCAAGGAAGGCCCGTTAAAGAAGGATTGGCAACAACTGAGACTCTGTCTCTTATGAAATGAGTTGGAGCATAAGCCTAAACACTACTCAAATCTTGTCTTCAATGATGTGAACTAAGGTGCTCCAGCTGGGCTAACACCTTCCTTTTCTCGAGTTTTGACTCGCACCTGTGTCCAAAGTTTGACTCAACGCAAGCTTGTTCGCTCAATCAAAGACAGTTCAATTCGATCTTAGCCGATCTAAGGTTTCCCCTCTCTCCGGCACCCTTTCGGTGCACTATAGGGAGAGCACACTGGGCCCGCCGCTTTCTCAATCGAAAAGAGTCGACGATTAGCCTACTGAAGGATTCCATCTATTACTTACATCATTTTTTTTCTCAAGATCAGAAATCGAAAATAGAGAATTCTTGCATGAAGTCATCCATCCTTCCGACAACGCATTCAATAGCATAAGGCTTCGCTACCTGACTTATCAGCCAGCAAGTAAACTACCTTAATCCCCTGCCTGGCCGTAGCAACTACAGTGACTCTTGGAATCATGCGCATGGCTCCATGTCGGCCAGGCATATTAATGGGAGGCCTAACGAGTGCTACGAGTGAATGCGTAGCTTTGTCTTCTCTTATGATATTTCGAGTTCTAGTTAGAGGCGTGATCTATTCTATTATATATACGATGATAGCACCAAAAGGGCAGAGACTTTGACAATGGATAGTTTACCATTGCCGGTTATTCCAGGAAGAGCGTCTGTGGCTAAAAGACTTGCAGCCGATTCATCTATTCTATTAGTTCTTCTCTGACAGAACATTCTCTTTAAGCCCGAATACTGATCCTATTGCCTTAACTCCTACTGCCCTACCACCAAGACCGGTAAGAGCAGCGGATTCAATAGCATCGGCGAGAGAGAGAATTCCTATGGAATTAGCTTTCCTGGGGAATAGGATATTCTAGAAAAGGCTATACCAAAGAGAATACATCATTCTCGAAAAGGTCGAAGGACGAAGAAGAGCTCCAAGCAAGAGATATTATTCACTAAAAGCAGCTAGCAGGTGAGAATAAACAACTACCATTGTTGCTGACAGCTACACGGATTCACCACTACTTATGAATTCTTACTCCTGCTCCTAGCCCGATTCCAAGACCTGGACCTCTTTCAGGTTTGAAAGCAGCCCTTATTCCATCAACAGCTCAATCGATGGGACTTGCTTTCCTTGGGGTTGGTTGAAAGGTAAGGATAGCGTGATTGGCCGATTGGTTAGAAGGTAAGGATAGCATGATGAACTAGTTTCGGGTCTCTTGGATCATGGGCCAGAGCTACTTGGGTTTAGCCCGCTGAACATCATTTGGATGGGCTCGGATCCTTTGCATGATTTCATATGCCTTTGACGGGCTTTGAATTTGGACAGATCTGGAGGGCCTTCTTGCATGGACTTGGGCTTGCTTTGATGATGGGCAGGCCTTTTCTTCGCATAGGCCTTCCCTATAGTACTGGGGCTAACGCGCTAGGTCGAGCGGTCGCCGAAGCTTGCTTGTTAGTATAAAACTAACGAAACCTCAAACCAACCAATATCAAGACTACTCGGGCATACTTAGCCTTTCCTCCTAAGATAAGAGCTTTCCACCAAGCTTGTCACTTTTATAAACCTCTTCACTAATTACCTAGTAACTTTGAAAAATGAATTTCCACTAGGGTAAAGTAAAATAAAGGGAAGATGAAAAAACTACTACCCTAGCCTAGTAAGTAGTTGTCTATTTCGCGTGCCCTTCCTGTACTGACTTACTGTATACCGCTGTTAGTGAACACTAAGGTCTTAGTGGACTGACAGAGTGAGCTGTAAAGGTAGAAAAAAAGAGATGAATCAAGAGCAAGAGATAGTGGTTAGGTCTTTTCCTAAGCAAGGACGGAGCTGTCGAGTGAGGATTGGCCGAGGGGAGTCCATGATGTAGCTGGGTACAAATAACCCAGTAAAAAAAAGACACGTAGAAGCCAGTGGGGTAGACGGATCACATGGTTTTGTACTGGTCAGCTTTGAGCTGTCGAGTAAGGATTGCTCCATCTCTTAATAAAGGGGCTTTGGAACCCAGTCTTATTAGACGTTAGACGAGAAAGGGGAGTACTCTATGATGTGCGTTCTATTATTGTATTGGCTCCTGATCGGTCCACGTGGCGATACCCGAAGGACTTTTA